TGAATAGCGAGGCATTCATATTATTACAGTACAGGTACGACGGATCAATGATTCTATAGAAATCAAAAATTCCTTTCCAATTTATCAACAACAACTTATCTCATCAACTACCCCATCCATCTATTACAAATTAATGAATCGTACCATGGATTTTTCTATTCCATTTCAATATTTTTGCATGGAATGATTATTCCATCCTTTTTCTTCTTTGGATCATAACCAAATCTAAATTTCTCGAGTTATCAGAATCCATATCAAAATAAAGCCCTCGGTTATTCAACTTAGATGAAATAGTAATAGCTACACTCATTTGTATGCTACGAAATTTGGATGAGATCCAATCTGATTCAAAAGTATCCTATCTCTCTTTGTCCAAAAGGCGGACAATTTGAGCAGAAGGTCCACGTCTTTGTTTTTTTTTAGAATGAGTCGTCTGTTTTTATGTTATTTTGTACTACAATTCCTTTGTTTGTGGGATCATTTTCCCGAGGGATAATGAGAAGAATTATAGAATGGATTGCTAATTATGCCTAGATCTCGGATAAATGGAAATTTTATTGATAAGACCTCTTCAATTGTAGCCAATATTTTATTACGAATAATTCCGACAACTTTAGGAGAAAAAAAGGCATTTACCTATTACAGGGATGGTGTGATTTGATTCTTTTTTCTTTTTTTTTTTTTAGCCCTCACCCCAGTCTTAGAATAAAAAGACGTTGTTCGGAATAGAAAGAACCTAATTATGGAAAAACCTACGCTTGGTGAAGGTAAAGTTTGGAGATAGAACAATTCCTTCTGTCGTGTATCCTCGATTGATCCAGCCTCGGATACTTTAATTGTCGATTTTAGTATTGAACAAAAGGTTATACCTATAGGTTCTGTATTGCAGGTCCACTAGTACCAATAGGAGGCATAGGGGAAGAAGCACTACACCTAGGAATCAACAACACGAAAACTTTGTTATAAAATACCCCTTTCCTTATCGGTATTGGGACTAGCAAGAATGGTTGGGACAACAAACATCCATCTCGTTCGTACTTTGGATACCCGTATAACCATCAAAGATCGTTGAAGTGACTAATTCCCGGAAATAGTAGGCGTTGAGGACAAAGAAATCGTTGGAGTTATCATTTCTATCTAGCACTAATACGGTTGGTGTTAAGAAAAAACCTCTTGCGGGAAGGCTGGCTAGAGATTTCTTGTAAAAATACTAGCTCCTGTCAGTTCATAACGAGAATAGTGAAATTTTGATTCTATGGATTATTCCCCTTAGTATTATGCACAGAAGGGAGGAGCCGTATGAGATGAAAATCTCACGTACGGTTCTGGAACGGAGACTTTTTGAATAAAATGAACGACCGTAACGGATGTCGGCTCAATCCGAAGGAAATTATGCGGAAGCTTTACAGAATTATTATGAAGCTACGCGACCAGAAATCGATCCCTATGATCGAAGTTATATACTCTATAATATAGGCCTTATACACACAAGCAACGGAGAGCATACAAAGGCTTTAGAATATTATTTCCGGGCACTAGAACGAAACCCATTCTTACCACAAGCTTTTAATAATATGGCCGTGATCTGTCATTACGTGCGACTATCTCCACTATAGAAAGAAGGAAAAAAAAGAGCAAATTGACTAGTCAATACTAGAAAAAAAGGGCTTTCTACATATGCATCGTCCAAAGCAACGATTTGTATCAGCTGTAGCAATGAAAGAGACTTTAAAAAAATAGGAAAATACGGCCCACATACTATACTCTATGGATAAAGGATCGAATTGATAAAGAAAGCACCGTAAAGATCAATTATCGAGCTATCGGATCGATACAGTTAAGAACTGCTTACTTATGTCATGATATGGGATATCAAGTTAGGAATCAACTTATGTAATAGAGTGGATCCACTAAAGTATTGAGCAGCGGTGTAGCATCAGATCCCAAAGATAGTAAGTTCTTTTTTCTTATGGAAAAAGTCTTTTTCAAAGATTCTATATACATTTCATATATGAAACCGAGATAGTTACCTTTCAGAAAATTCTAAGGATATAGGGTATATCCATGCTTCACGCTTCTGAAGGTGGGAGAAAAGAGAAAACTAATTATTGATCTAAATTAGAATTTGAAACTTATGTAATTAATTTCTTCTGGTTAACCCAAGAAAAAAGAAATGGGATAGATTGATTTATCATAAATCTAATTCAGTTAGCATAGGGTAGATTAAGATGGGACCTCAAAAAGAATGGATTGCCGAGCCGTATGAGGTAGGAAACTCTCTAGTACGGTTCTAAGGGAAGGAATTGACCCGCCTATTCCGACCGGGGAGAACAGGCCATTCTACAGGGGGATTCTGAAATTGCGGAGGCTTGGTCCGATCAAGCTGCCGAGTATTGGAAACAAGCTATAGCGCTTACTCCAGGTAATTATATTGAAGCACATAATTGGTTAAAGATCACGAGGCGTTTCGAATAAGACCGCTCTTTAATTCATTCAAATT